ATGAACTAATGAAATACCTATGGTTTGATACATAATAAACTGTCCATCATTTTTTACAGACAGACGAAGGGGTTCAATAATCAATATCCCCCTTTTCATCAATTCTGTAAGAGTTAAATTCTTCTGAATCAGCATTATATCCAGATTCATTTCTCTCCTTTGAATAGAGGATATAGTAATTTTTCTTGGGTTTCTCAGTCTAAGCAGGAGACAATATACTTTGATATTATTGATCATTCTTTGATTCAAAGCATCATCCCATCTCAATTGAAAAAGTAAATACTTTTTCAGGAAGAAATCGAGTTCTGCTTCTGTATTGCTCTTGTATTGTTTTTTCTTTTTATGTTTTTTCATGTTTGATTCCAAATAATATTCTTCAATATCTTTTTGTTCGTTTGAGAAAACAGATACAAGATTTCCTCGGTTTTGTGCATTTGATCTAAGATCTCTTTGGCCTGCAGATTCTTTTTCTTTTTGATTTTGATTCTTTAATTCCATTTTTTTTTTTTCATTCGAGGGTATAGCCCCTTTTTGCTTTCTATTAATGTTTTTATTTTCACTAAAATTTTCATTTATATTAAAATAAAAAAAAAGCAATTTCCTTGGTATAAACCACGGTTTCATTTTATATGCATTATAAAGTAGTACAAATTCTGGGAAGAACCAAAGTTCCAGATTCGATATAGGACGACTTAGTATTTCTTCATTCATTCCCATCCAATCAAAAAAGATCTTTTTTTGATTGGGTGAATTGATTTCTTGATTTTGATGAATCGTAAGATAAAAAAGATCTTTTTTATCAATTTTATCAATTATTTGATAATTATTAGTCCCGGTCTTAGTATTTTTATTATTGTTGGTATCGATCTTGATCCAGGCCTCAGTATCGATTTTCTTTTTAAGACAAAAATGGATAATTTTCCAATCAAAATATTTTCGATCCGGATTTTTTTCCATATACATAATATCACTTTTTCCTAGATAATTTTTGCTAGTAATATCCCCTAGTATATCAAAAAATTTGCCTTTATGTGTGTTGTAATTATAAGAACTCTCTTGATTCTTATTTACTTGGAATGGTGATCCATAAATATATGGGTCCCTCTTATTTTCATAATTAATAGATCTAGAAGATAAAAGATTATATCTATAGTATTTTTGAAAATTCGCTTTTTGATTTGGTAATGAATAAACTTCGTAATCATTTTGTTTTTTGTAATGAATTAATTGGTCTTTTTCATATGAATTCTCTTTGTTTAAATCTTTATTTTGAATTGTACGACATTGATTGATTCTATTTCGCCATTTTTGTGCTATTAATCTAGACCATCTAATCTGAGATAAATGGTATTGATAATGACCTCTTAACCAGGTTTTCCATCGATTTATTCCAGGATTCCGAAGTTTCTTATGTCTTAATTCAGAATGAATTATTCCTTGTTTTCTAAAAGAATCTTTTATCGAAGTCTTAAGAAAAAAAGATGTTCCGTGATATTGAAGAATAGATCTTAACTTATACAAGTTAAGAACTTGTGTTTGTGATATTTTGTAAAATACATATGCTTGTGACAGGAAGGATAAGTCAAAAAAATTCTGTGAATTCTTATTACTAATATTATAAAGTGACTTTTTTATAGTCGAAATAAAGTGAATTCTATTTTGATTTTTTTTATTAATACTTTTTTGATTTGTTTTATTATTGTAAATGGATTTATCAATAATTTTTTTTCTTGATTCAAGAAAAAGTTGTATATTAATTCTGGGAATATTAATGATAGATAGAATGATATCTATGTATATCCTTTCATTGAAAAATTTTATAAAATAATGTAATTTACGGATTAATCGAGCATTTCTTCTTTTTAATATTTGCCAAATATTTTTTGGTGATTCGAATCTTTTAGCATTATAACTAGTTTTATTAAGACTAATATTTATTTCTGGAGTCACTTTTTTTTTCTCTTTTGGAATTCTTTTTATTTGATTTCTGATTGTGCTTGTTCTATCAGTCAGATCCTTAATTTTTTTTTCTGTCAGTAAAAAATTTGTCCAATATGTAGATTGAATTCGGCTAAAGGATTTATGAATTATCTGATTGCAGATTATAGAATCTTTTTCTTTTTTAGTTTCGCTTGATTTATATACTTTTCTCAATCTAAATAATAGAATTGAATTTACTTTTGAGAGTTCTTTTATTATTTTTTTTAAAAAGAAAATGCCTTTGATAATCCATTTTTTTGTTTTTTTTGAGATATTTCTAAATTTTGTTCTTTCTTTTAAAATTTTTAGAACTAGAAAAGACTTCTTTTTCCATTTTCCAATTTTTTTTTGGAGTTTCTTAAAAATGGGTTCAAAAAAGGAAGGACATTTTCGGGGAGAACCAAAAGGAAGTTCAGCTTCCATTCCCCAAACTGTTAAAAAACAAAAATCATCTTTTTGCCCTTTCTTTTTCATTCGATCTATATGAGAGGACCGTGGCTTAGATCTGTGCCAAGGTTTC